CAACCAAAACAAGCATTCCATTCGTATGCAAACCAAAACGCCAAGTACTTAATTACTATCTTTAAAACAAAAAAACCCATAAAAATTCCGCACAAACATACAAATATGCGACCCCAAAAATTTAACCATTAAAAACCAAAAAATTTAATATATTATAGCCCTATGTACGTCGTGCATTAACTGCTAGTCCCCATGCATATAAGCATGTACATATTATTATTAATATTACATAGTACATATTATTATTGATCGTACATAGCACATACTATGTCAAATAACTCCAGTCAACATGCGTATCACCACCATTAGATCACGAGCTTAACTACCATGCCGCGTGAAACCAGCAACCCGCTTGGCAGGGATCCCTCTTCTCGCTCCGGGCCCATGAATTGTGGGGGTTTCTATTAATGAACTTTAACAGGCATCTGGTTCTTACTTCAGGACCATCTCACCTAAAATCGCCCACTCTTTCCTCTTAAATAAGACATATCGATGGACTAATGACTAATCAGCCCATGCTCACACATAACTGAGGTTTCATACATTTGGTATTTTTTAATTTTTGGGGATGCTTGGACTCAGCCATGGCCGTCAAAGGCCCTAACACAGTCAAATCAATTGTAGCTGGACTTCATGATATTCATGACCTGGCACGACAATCTAAACAAGGTGCTATTCAGTCAATGGTTACACGTGCGTACACGTGCGTACACGCGCATATAAGCAGGTAAATTATTAGCTTATTCAAACCCCCCTTACCCCCCATTAAACTTATGCTCTGCACACCCCATAGCGCCTTGCCAAACCCCAAAAACAAAGCAGAGTATACAAATACAATAAGCCTAACTTACACTAAACAACATCTAACAACACAAACCACTATATCTTATAAAACACTTACTTAAATACGTGCTACGAAAGCAGGCACCTACCCCCCTAGATTTTTACGCCAATCTACCACAAATAAGTTTAAAATTACAACACAATAACCTCCCAAAATATAAGCACCTATTTAAGTATACGCCCACAATTTAAATATAGCCTATAGTTAATGTAGCTTAAATTATCAAAGCAAGGCACTGAAAATGCCTAGATGAGCCTCACAGCTCCATAAACACACAGGTTTGGTCCTGGCCTTTCTATTAATTCTTAATAAAATTACACATGCAAGTATCCGCGCCCCGGTGAGAATGCCCTCCAGATCTTAAAGATCAAAAGGAGCAGGTATCAAGCACACCCATAACGGTAGCTCATAACGCCTTGCTCAACCACACCCCCACGGGAAACAGCAGTGATAAAAATTAAGCCATGAACGAAAGTTTGACTAAGTTATATTAATTAGAGTTGGTAAATCTCGTGCCAGCCACCGCGGTCATACGATTAACCCAAATTAATAGATCTACGGCGTAAAGAGTGTTTAAGAAAAAAACCACAATAGAGTTAAATTATAACTAAGCTGTAAAAAGCCCTAGTTAAAATAAAATAACCCACGAAAGTGACTCTAATAATTCTGACACACGATAGCTAGGACCCAAACTGGGATTAGATACCCCACTATGCCTAGCCCTAAACTCAAATAGTTACATAACAAAACTATTCGCCAGAGTACTACTCGCAACAGCCTAAAACTCAAAGGACTTGGCGGTGCTTCACATCCACCTAGAGGAGCCTGTTCTATAATCGATAAACCCCGATAAACCTTACCAACCCTTGCCAATTCAGCCTATATACCGCCATCTTCAGCAAACCCTAAAAAGGAACAATAGTAAGCATAATCATAACACATAAAAACGTTAGGTCAAGGTGTAGCTTATGGGTTGGAAAGAAATGGGCTACATTTTCTACATAAGAATACCCACCATACGAAAGTTTTTATGAAACTAAAAACCAAAGGAGGATTTAGCAGTAAATCAAGAATAGAGTGCTTGATTGAATAAGGCCATGAAGCACGCACACACCGCCCGTCACCCTCCTCAAGCATGTAGTAATAAAAATAACCTATATTTAATTACACAACCATGCAAGAAGAGACAAGTCGTAACAAGGTAAGCATACTGGAAAGTGTGCTTGGATTACCAAAGCATAGCTTAAACTAAAGCACCTAGTTTACACCTAGAAGATCCCACAATGTATGGGTACTTTGAACCAAAGCTAGCTCAACATACTAAACAAATACAAAAATACACCAAAATAAAATAAAACATTCACCTAACATTAAAGTATAGGAGATAGAAATTTTTATCCTGACGCTATAGAGACAGTACCGTAAGGGAAAGATGAAAGAATAAAATAAAAGTAAAAAAAAGCAAAGATTACCCCTTCTACCTTTTGCATAATGGTTTAACCAGAAAAAATCTAACAAAGAGAACTTTAGCTAGATACCCCGAAACCAGACGAGCTACCTATGAGCAGTTTAAAAGAACCAACTCATCTATGTGGCAAAATAGTGAGAAGACTTGTAGGTAGGGGTGAAAAGCCTACCGAGCCTGGTGATAGCTGGTTGTCCGAGAAAGAATTTTAGTTCAACCTTAAAAATACCCCAAAAACCCTAAATTCCAATGTATTTTTAAGAGATAATCTAAAAAGGTACAGCTTTTTAGAAACGGATACAACCTTGACTAGAGAGTAAAATCTGAATACTACCATAGTAGGCCTAAAAGCAGCCATCAATTGAGAAAGCGTTAAAGCTCAACAAATCCACCAACATAATCCCAAAAACTAATAACAAACTCCTAGCCCAATACCGGACTAATCTATTGAAACATAGAAGCAATAATGTTAATATGAGTAACAAGAAACCTTTCTCCTCGCACACGCTTACATCAGTAACTAATAATATACTGATAATTAACAATCAATAAACCAAAACAACACTAAAACGTTTATTAATCATATTGTTAACCCAACACAGGAGTGCACCAAGGAAAGATTAAAAGAAGTAAAAGGAACTCGGCAAACACAAACCCCGCCTGTTTACCAAAAACATCACCTCTAGCATTACTAGTATTAGAGGCAATGCCTGCCCAGTGACACCAGTTTAACGGCCGCGGTATTCTGACCGTGCAAAGGTAGCATAATCACTTGTTCTCCAAATAAGGACTTGTATGAATGGCCACACGAGGGTTTTACTGTCTCTTACTTCCAATCAGTGAAATTGACCTTCCCGTGAAGAGGCGGGAATATAAAAATAAGACGAGAAGACCCTATGGAGCTTTAATTAACTATTCCAAAAGTTAAACAATTCAACCACAAAGGGATAAAACATAACTTAACATGGACTAGCAATTTCGGTTGGGGTGACCTCGGAGTACAAAAAACCCTCCGAGTGATTTCAATCTAGACAAACCAGTCAAAATAACCATAACATCACTTATTGATCCAAAATTTTGATCAACGGAACAAGTTACCCTAGGGATAACAGCGCAATCCTATTCTAGAGTTCCTATCGACAATAGGGTTTACGACCTCGATGTTGGATCAGGACATCCAAATGGTGCAACCGCTATTAAAGGTTCGTTTGTTCAACGATTAAAGTCCTACGTGATCTGAGTTCAGACCGGAGCAATCCAGGTCGGTTTCTATCTATTATAAATTTCTCCCAGTACGAAAGGACAAGAGAAATGGGACCTACCTCACAAACGCGTCCCAGAGATAATTAATGATATAATCTTAACTTAATTAACTCATAATAAATCCAACCCTAGAACAGGGCACATTAGGGTGGCAGAGACCGGTAATTGCGTAAAACTTAAACCTTTATTACCAGAGGTTCAACTCCTCTCCCTAATAACATGTTCATAATTAACATTCTAAGCCTAATCATTCCTATCCTGCTAGCCGTAGCATTCCTCACCCTAGTAGAACGAAAAGTACTAGGTTATATGCAACTACGAAAAGGACCCAACGTTGTAGGCCCCTACGGCCTACTCCAACCCATCGCCGATGCCCTAAAACTATTCACCAAAGAACCCCTACGACCGGCCACATCCTCAACCTCCATGTTCATTATTGCACCAATCCTAGCCTTATCTCTAGCACTAACAATATGAATTCCACTACCAATACCCTACCCCCTAATCAACATAAATCTAGGAGTACTATTCATGCTAGCCATATCAAGCCTTGCAGTCTACTCCATCCTATGATCAGGATGAGCATCCAACTCAAAATACGCACTCATCGGGGCCCTACGAGCAGTAGCCCAAACAATTTCATATGAAGTAACACTGGCAATCATTCTACTATCAGTACTCCTAATAAATGGATCATATACCCTGTCCACCCTAATCACAACACAAGAGCACATTTGAATAATCTTTACATCCTGACCCCTAGCTATAATATGATTTATCTCAACCCTAGCAGAAACCAACCGAGCCCCGTTCGACCTTACAGAAGGAGAGTCAGAACTTGTATCAGGCTTTAATGTAGAATATGCAGCCGGACCTTTCGCCATATTCTTCATAGCAGAATATGCCAACATCATCATAATAAATGCATTTACAGCAATTCTCTTCCTAGGAGCATTCCACGACCCACACACATCAGAACTATATACAATCAACTTCGTACTAAAAACACTCGCATTAACAATTACCTTCCTATGAATCCGAGCATCATACCCACGATTCCGATACGACCAACTAATACATTTACTATGAAAAAGCTTCCTGCCCCTAACACTAGCCCTATGTATATGACACATCTCACTCCCTATTATAACAGCAAGCATTCCCCCACAATCCTAGAAATATGTCTGATAAAAGAGTTACTTTGATAGAGTAAAAAATAGAGGTTCAAACCCTCTTATTTCTAGAACAATAGGACTCGAACCTAAACCTGAGAATTCAAAATTCTCCGTGCTACCAAAATACACCACATTCTACAGTAAGGTCAGCTAAGCTAAGCTATCGGGCCCATACCCCGAAAATGTTGGTTCATACCCTTCCCATACTAATAAATCCCATTATCTACACTACCCTTATCATAACAGTAATATCCGGAACTATACTAGTAATAATCAGCTCACACTGACTACTCATCTGAATCGGATTCGAAATAAACCTATTAGCAATAATCCCAGTATTAATAAAAAACTTTAACCCACGAGCCATAGAAGCAGCCACAAAATATTTCCTAACACAAGCCACAGCCTCCATAATACTAATAATAGCCATCATCATCAACCTCCTATATTCCGGCCAATGAACTATTACAAAAATATTTAACCCAGTAGCAATAACAATAATAACTATGGCCCTAGCCATAAAACTAGGACTCTCACCCTTCCACTTCTGAGTTCCAGAAGTAACCCAAGGCATTTCACTACAGGCAGGCCTACTATTACTAACATGACAAAAACTAGCCCCATTATCAGTACTATGCCAAATCTCACAATCAATCAACCCAAACCTAATACTAACTATAGCCATACTATCAATTTTAATCGGAGGGTGAGGAGGGCTAAACCAAACCCAACTTCGAAAAATCATAGCATACTCATCAATTGCACACATAGGATGAATGACAGCAGTATTACCATATAACACAACCATAACAATCTTAAACTTACTAATTTACATCACAATAACACTAGCAATATTCATACTATTAATCCACAGCTCAGCAACCACAACTTTATCCCTATCCCATACATGAAACAAAATACCCATCATTACAAGCCTAATAATAGTAACCCTACTCTCAATAGGAGGCCTACCTCCACTATCAGGATTTATACCAAAATGAATAATCATTCAAGAAATAACAAAAAATGAAAGCATCATCATGCCAACACTCATAGCAATAACAGCACTGCTAAACCTCTATTTCTATATGCGACTAGCTTACTCTTCCTCGCTGACTATATTCCCATCCACCAACAACATAAAAATAAAATGACAATTCGAACACACAAAACAAATAAAACTACTTCCCACAATAATTGTACTATCAACACTAATCCTACCTATAACACCAGCCCTCTCATCCCTGAACTAGGAATTTAGGTTAATACAGACCAAGAGCCTTCAAAGCTCTAAGCAAGTACAAAGTACTTAACTCCTGAAAACCTAAGGACTGCAGGACTTCATCCTACATCAATTGAATGCAAATCAAACACTTTAATTAAGCTAAACCCTCACTAGATTGGTGGGATTACATACCCACGAAACTTTTAGTCAACAGCTAAATACTCTAGTAAACTGGTTTCAATCTACTTCTCCCGCCTCAGGGAAAAAAAAGCTGGAAAAGCACCTGCAGAATTGAAGCTGCTTCTTTGAATTTGCAATTCAATTTGTACATTCACCACGGAACTTGGCAAAAAGAGGGCTTAACCTCTGTCTTTAGATTTACAGTCTAATGCTTGCTCAGCCATTTTACCTATGTTCGTAAATCGTTGACTATACTCAACAAACCACAAAGACATCGGCACCCTGTACCTACTATTTGGTGCCTGAGCAGGAATGGTGGGCACTGCCTTGAGCCTACTAATTCGCGCTGAACTAGGTCAGCCTGGAACTTTACTTGGCGATGACCAAATCTATAATGTAATTGTTACAGCTCATGCCTTCGTAATAATCTTCTTTATAGTAATACCCATTATGATTGGGGGTTTTGGCAACTGACTTGTGCCGCTAATAATCGGAGCTCCCGATATGGCCTTTCCACGTATAAACAACATAAGTTTCTGACTACTTCCACCATCCTTCCTATTACTACTGGCATCCTCAATAGTAGAAGCCGGAGCAGGTACTGGATGAACTGTATATCCACCTTTAGCTGGAAACCTAGCCCATGCAGGGGCTTCAGTTGATCTAACAATTTTCTCCCTACACCTTGCAGGTGTATCATCAATCCTAGGGGCTATTAATTTCATTACCACAATTATTAACATAAAACCTCCCGCAATGTCTCAATACCAAACACCCCTATTCGTCTGATCAGTACTAATCACAGCCGTACTACTTCTACTATCCCTGCCAGTTCTAGCAGCTGGCATTACTATACTACTGACAGACCGCAACCTGAACACAACCTTTTTTGATCCAGCAGGTGGTGGAGACCCTATCCTTTATCAACACCTGTTCTGATTCTTCGGACACCCAGAAGTATATATTCTCATCTTACCAGGATTCGGAATAATCTCCCACATTGTAACCTACTATTCAGGTAAAAAAGAGCCATTTGGATATATAGGCATAGTATGAGCCATAATGTCCATTGGATTCTTAGGTTTTATTGTATGAGCTCACCACATATTCACCGTAGGAATAGACGTGGACACCCGAGCATACTTTACATCTGCTACAATAATCATTGCTATTCCCACTGGAGTAAAAGTATTTAGTTGATTAGCTACCCTGCACGGCGGCAATATTAAATGATCACCCGCAATACTATGAGCTCTAGGCTTCATCTTCCTATTCACCATAGGAGGTCTAACGGGCATTGTACTAGCTAATTCCTCCCTAGATATTGTATTACATGATACATATTATGTAGTCGCACACTTCCACTATGTCTTATCTATAGGAGCAGTATTTGCCATTATAGGGGGCTTTGTTCACTGATTCCCCCTATTCTCTGGGTACACACTCAACCAAGCATGAGCAAAAATTCACTTTGTTATCATATTCGTAGGAGTAAATATAACATTCTTTCCACAACACTTTCTAGGACTATCCGGAATACCTCGACGATACTCCGATTATCCTGACGCATACACAGCATGAAATACTATTTCCTCAATAGGCTCATTCATCTCACTAACAGCAGTGATATTAATAATCTTCATTATCTGAGAAGCATTCGCATCAAAACGAGAAGTATCTGCAGTAGAACTGACAAGCACAAACCTAGAGTGACTACACGGATGTCCTCCTCCCTATCACACATTTGAAGAACCAACATATATTAACCTAAAATAAACATAAGAAAGGAAGGAATCGAACCCTCTCCCACTGGTTTCAAGCCAACGTCATAACCACTATGTCTTTCTCGATAATCGAGGTATTAGTAAAATATTACATAACTTTGTCGAAGTTATATTATAGGTGAAAGCCCTATATGCCTCTATGGCTTACCCATTTCAACTAGGCTTCCAAGACGCCACTTCACCCATCATAGAAGAACTCCTACACTTTCACGATCACACCCTAATAATTGTATTCTTAATTAGCTCTTTAGTGTTATATATCATTTCACTTATACTAACAACAAAACTGACACACACTAGCACAATGGATGCCCAAGAAGTAGAGACAATTTGAACAATCCTACCCGCTATTATTCTAATTCTTATTGCCCTTCCATCATTACGAATCCTTTATATAATAGACGAAATTAATAATCCAGCCTTAACTGTAAAAACCATAGGACATCAATGATACTGAAGCTATGAGTATACAGACTATGAAGACCTCACCTTTGACTCATATATAATCCCCACATCAGATCTCAAACCTGGAGAAATACGACTACTAGAAGTAGACAATCGAGTTGTTCTGCCAATAGAAATAACAATTCGAATATTAGTGTCTTCTGAAGACGTACTACACTCATGAGCCGTCCCATCCCTTAAAAGCGGATGCTATCCAGGACGACTAAACCAAACAACTCTAATATCCACACGACCTGGCCTTTATTACGGGCAATGCTCAGAAATCTGTGGATCAAACCATAGCTTCATGCCCATTGTACTTGAACTTGTCCCATTAAAGTACTTCGAAAAATGGTCAACATCAATATTAACAGGTTCATTGAGAAGCTAGTCAGCACTAACCTTTTAAGTTAGAGATCGGGAACCTAAATCTCCCCTCAATGGTATGCCACAACTAGATACATCTACATGATTCATTACAATTACATCAATAATTATAACATTATTTATTCTATTCCAACTAAAAATCTCAAACTACTCATACCCAGCAAGCCCAGAATCAGTTGAACTCAAAACTCAAAAACATAGCACCCCTTGAGAAATAAAATGAACGAAAATCTATTTGCCTCTTTCATTGCCCCTACGATAATAGGACTACCCATTGTCACCTTAATCATTATATTCCCAAGCTTACTATTCCCAACACCCAAACGACTCATTAATAACCGCACAATCTCAATCCAACAATGATTAATCCAACTAACATCCAAACAAATAATAGCTATTCACAACCAAAAAGGCCAAACCTGATCACTAATACTCATATCTCTAATTATATTTATCGGCTCAACAAACATCCTAGGCCTACTACCACACTCATTCACACCCACCACACAACTATCAATAAACCTAGGTATAGCAATCCCCCTATGATCAGCAACTGTATTCACAGGATTCCGCCATAAAACCAAAGCATCACTAGCCCACTTTCTACCACAAGGAACACCCGCCCCATTAATTCCTATGCTCGTAATCATTGAAACTATTAGCCTATTTATTCAACCAGTAGCCCTAGCCGTACGACTGACAGCCAACATTACAGCAGGACACCTATTAATTCATCTAATTGGAGGGGCCACATTAGCACTACTCAACATCAGCACTATAACAGCACTTATCACATTTATTATCCTCATTCTACTAACTATTCTCGAATTTGCAGTAGCTATGATCCAAGCTTATGTATTTACACTGCTAGTAAGCTTATACCTACACGACAATACATAATGACCCACCAAACACATGCATACCACATAGTAAACCCAAGCCCATGACCACTTACCGGAGCCCTATCAGCCCTTTTAATAACATCAGGCCTAATTATATGATTCCACTTTAACTCTATACTCCTACTATCTCTAGGATTATTAACCAACACTTTGACAATATATCAATGGTGACGAGACATTATTCGAGAAAGCACTTTCCAAGGCCACCACACATCAGTTGTCCAAAAAGGCTTACGATACGGTATAATTTTATTTATTATTTCCGAGGTTCTGTTCTTCACTGGATTTTTTTGAGCTTTCTACCACTCAAGCCTAGCACCAACACCCGAATTAGGAGGTTGCTGACCACCAACAGGAATTCACCCACTAAACCCCCTAGAAGTACCCCTACTAAACACCTCAATCCTTCTCGCCTCAGGAGTATCCATTACCTGAGCCCATCACAGCCTAATAGAAGGGGACCGAAAACACATAATCCAAGCACTATCCATTACCATTGCACTAGGCGTATACTTTACCCTCCTCCAAGCCTCAGAATACTACGAAGCACCATTCACAATCTCCGACGGAGTGTATGGATCCACTTTCTTTGTGGCTACAGGATTTCACGGATTGCACGTAATCATCGGATCTACTTTCCTAGCAGTATGCTTACTACGACAACTAAAATTCCACTTCACATCCAACCACCACTTCGGTTTTGAAGCTGCAGCTTGATACTGACACTTCGTAGATGTAGTTTGACTATTCCTTTACGTATCAATTTATTGATGAGGATCCTACTCTTTTAGTATTAAGTAGTACAATTGACTTCCAATCAATTAGTTTCGGTAAACTCCGAAAAAGAGTAATAAATATTATACTAACACTATTCACAAACGTAACCCTAGCCTCCTTACTCGTACTAATCGCATTCTGACTACCCCAGCTAAACGCATATTCAGAAAAAACAAGCCCATACGAATGTGGATTTGACCCCATAGGATCAGCACGCCTCCCATTCTCAATAAAATTTTTCCTAGTAGCCATTACATTTCTCCTTTTTGACCTAGAAATCGCCCTTCTCCTTCCCCTACCATGAGCATCCCAAACAAACAATCTAAAAACAATACTTACAATAGCACTATTCCTTCTTACCCTATTAGCAGCAAGCCTAGCATACGAATGAACCCAAAAAGGCCTAGAATGAACAGAATATGATAATTAGTTTAAAACAAAACAAATGATTTCGACTCATTAGACTATGATTTACTTCATAATTATCAAGTGCCATTAGTATACATAAACATCATTGTAGCATTCGCAATTGCCCTTGCAGGATTACTTATATATCGATCTCACTTAATATCTTCACTACTATGCCTAGAAGGAATAATATTATCACTATTCATCATATCAACTCTAATTGTCTTAAACACACACTTCACCCTAGCTAGCATAATACCCATTATTTTACTAGTATTTGCAGCCTGCGAAGCCGCACTAGGCCTATCACTACTAGTAATAGTATCCAACACATACGGTACCGATTACGTCCAAAACTTAAACCTCTTACAATGCTAAAAATTATTATCCCGACAACAATACTACTACCCATAACATGAATATCTAAACACAACATAATCTGAATCAATGCAACAGTACATAGCCTCCTCATTAGCCTAATCAGTCTCTCCCTACTAAATCAACTAGGCGAAAACAGCCTCAATTTTTCCTTAACATTCTTCTCCGACTCACTATCAACACCCCTACTAGTTCTAACCACATGACTCCTCCCCCTTATACTAATAGCCAGCCAATCCCACCTATCAAAAGAAACTACAACCCGAAAAAAACTATATATTACCATACTAATCCTACTACAACTATTCCTAATTATAACCTTCACCGCCACCGAACTAATCTTATTCTATATCCTATTCGAAGCAACTCTAGTACCCACACTAATCATCATCACACGCTGAGGAAACCAAACAGAACGACTCAATGCAGGACTCTACTTCCTATTCTACACCCTAGCAGGATCCCTACCACTGCTAGTAGCACTAGTTTATATCCAAAATACTACAGGCTCACTAAACTTCTTAATTATCCATTACTGATCTCACCCACTATCCAACTCTTGATCAAACATTTTTATATGATTAGCATGCATCATAGCCTTTATAGTAAAAATACCCCTGTACGGACTCCATCTTTGACTGCCAAAAGCCCATGTAGAAGCCCCCATTGCAGGTTCAATAGTACTTGCAGCCGTACTGCTAAAACTCGGAGGCTATGGCATAATGCGAATCACTACTATTCTAAATCCACTAACAAACTATATAGCCTATCCATTCCTCATGCTTTCCATATGAGGTATAATCATAACCAGCTCTATCTGCTTACGTCAAACCGACCTAAAATCCTTAATCGCTTATTCATCAGTAAGTCATATAGCACTTGTAATCGTGGCAATCATAATTCAAACCCCCTGAAGCTTCATAGGAGCCACAGCTCTCATAATTGCCCACGGACTAACATCCTCCATACTATTCTGTCTAGCCAACACTAATTATGAACGAGTACACAGCCGAACCATAATCCTAGCCCGAGGACTGCAAACACTCCTACCACTTATAGCAACATGATGACTAATAGCAAGCCTAACAAACCTAGCCCTACCCCCATCCATCAATCTAATCGGAGAATTATTTATCATTACAGCATCATTTTCTTGATCCAACATCACAATTATTCTCATAGGAATAAACATAATAATTACAGCCCTCTACTCTCTCTACATACTAATTATAACACAACGAGGAAAATACACCCACCACATTAACAACATCAAACCCTCATTCACACGAGAAAACGCCCTCATAGCCCTACATATTCTACCACTACTACTACTGACTTTAAACCCTAAAATGATCCTAGGACCCCTTTACTGTAGATATAGTTTAATAAAAACCCTAGATTGTGAATCTAGTAATAGAAAATTAAATATTCTTATCTACCGAAAAAGTTTGCAAGAACTGCTAACTCATGCTTCCACACTTAAAAATGTGGCTTTTTCAACTTTTAAAGGATAGCAGTTATCCGTTGGTCTTAGGAACCAAAAAATTGGTGCAACTCCAAATAAAAGTAATAAACCCATTCGCCTCACTCACATTAACCACACTAACTATTCTAACCATCCCAATTATAATATCCAACTCAAACATCTACAAAACTAACCTTTACCCTAACTACGTAAAAACCACCGTATCCTACGCCTTCACTCTCAGCCTAGTCCCCTTACTAATATTTATCCACACAGGCCAAGAAATAATCATCTCAAACTGACACTGAATAACTCTACAAACCGTAGAACTCTCTCTTAGCTTTAAAATAGACTATTTCTCAGTAATATTTATTCCTGTAGCACTATTCGTCACATGATCAATTATAGAATTCTCCATATGATATATACACTCAGACCCCTTCATCAACCGATTCTTTAAATACCTACTACTATTCTTAATTACTATAATAATTCTCGTAACCGCCAACAACCTCTTCCAACTCTTTATCGGATGAGAGGGCGTAGGAATCATATCATTTTTGCTAATCGGATGATGGCACGGACGAACAGACGCCAACACAGCCGCACTACAAGCAATCCTATACAACCGCATCGGAGACATTGGATTTGTCCTATCCATAGCATGATTCCTGTCCCACTCAAACGCATGAGATTTTCAACAAATCTTTATACTAAACAATGATTGCCCAAACATACCATTAGTCGGCTTACTCCTAGCTGCAGCAGGAAAATCAGCTCAATTCGGACTACATCCCTGATTGCCCTCAGCAATAGAAGGCCCAACTCCTGTATCAGCATTACTACACTCCAGTACAATAGTAGTAGCAGGGGTATTTCTACTCATCCGCTTTTACCCCTTAATAGAAACCAACAAACTAGTCCAAACCATAACACTATGCCTAGGAGCTATTACCACCCTATTTACAGCACTATGTGCAATCACACAAAATGACATCAAAAAGATCGTAGCCTTCTCAACTTCAAGCCAACTAGGCTTAATAATAGTGACAATCGGCATCAACCAGCCCCACCTAGCATTTCTTCACATCTGCATGCACGCTTTCTTCAAAGCAATACTATTCATATGCTCCGGATCCATTATCCACAACCTCAATGACGAACAAGACATCCGAAAAATAGGCGGACTGTATAAAGCAATACCATTCACAACAACAGCACTAATTATTGGAAGCCTAGCATTAACAGGAATGCCTTATCTCACAGGATTCTACTCAAAAGACCTTATCATTGAAGCAGCAAATACATCCTACACAAACGCCTGAGCCCTACTAATAACATTAATTGCCACATCTCTAACCGCTGCTTACAGCACTCGAATTATCTTCTTTGCATTTCTAGGACAGCCACGTTTCCCACCCCTAGTCTTAATTAACGAAAATAACCCCCTACTAATTAACTCTATTAAACGCCTTTTAATCGGAAGCATTTTCGCTGGTTTCATCATCTCCAACAACATCCCACCAATAACAGTACCAAATATGACAATACCCCTTTACATAAAAATAACAGCCCTAATCATAACCATTATAGGCTTCATACTAGCCCTAGAGCTAAACAACACAACCTACTACCTGAAATTTAAATACCCATCACAAACATACAAATTTTCCAACATACTAGGATATTACCCCTCCATCATACACCGCCTACCAACATACCACAACCTATCTATAAGCCAAAAATCCGCATCATCATTACTAGACTTAATTTGACTAGAAACCATTCTACCAAAAACAACCTCTTACATCCAAATAAAAATATCAATCATAGTATCAAATCAAAAAGGCCTAATCAAACTATACTTTCTCTCTTTTCTAATCACCATTATAATCAGCATAATACTATTTAATTACCACGAGTAATCTCTATAATAACAACAACTCCAATAAGCAATGATCAACCAGTAACAATAACTAATCAAGTACCATAACTATATAAAGCAGCAATCCCCATAGCTTCCTCACTAAAAAACCCTGAATCACCTGTATCATAAATTACTCAGTCCCCAAGCCCATTAAACTTAAAGATAATTTCTACCTCCTCCTCTTTCAACGCATAATAAACTATACAAAACTCCATTATTAAACCAGAAACAAATGCTCCAAGAACAGTCTTATTAGAAACCCAAACCTCAGGGTACATCTCAGTAGCCATGGCAGTAGTATAACCAAAAACCACCAACATACCCCCCAAATAAATCAAAAACACCATTAAACCTAAAAAAGACCCACCAAAATTTAATACAATACCACAACCAACTCCACCACTTACAATCAACCCAAGTCCACCATAAATAGGAGAGGGCTTAGAAGAAAAACCAACAAACCCAATAACAAAAATAGTACTTAAAATAAATGCAATATACATTGTCATTATTCTCACATGGAATCTAACCACGACCAATGACATGAAAAATCATCGTTGTATTTCAACTACAAGAACCCTAATGACCAACATCCGAAAATCACACCCACTAATAAAAATTATCAACAACGCATTCATTGACCTCCCAGCCCCCTCAAACATCTCATCATGATGAAACTTCGGTTCCCTCTTAGGCATTTGCCTAATCTTGCAAATCCTAACAGGCCTATTCTTAGCAATACATTACACATCGGACACAACAACAGCTTTCTCATCAGTGACACATATCTGTCGAGACGTAAATTACGGATGACTTATTCGCTACCTACATGCAAACGGAGCATCCATATTCTTCATCTGCCTGTTCATCCACGTAGGCCGGGGCCTATATTACGGATCCTATATGTTCCTAGAAACATGAAACATTGGAGTAATCCTACTATTTACCGTTATAGCAACAGCCTTCATAGGCTACGTCCTGCCCTGAGGACAAATATCATTCTGAGGAGCTACGGTCATCACAAATCTACTATCAGCTATCCCCTATATCGGAACAGACCTCGTAGAATGAATCTGAGGGGGCTTTTCCGTCGACAAAGCAACCCTTACACGATTCTTCGCCTTTCACTTTATCCTGCCCTTCGTCATTACCGCCCTCGCAGCCGTACATCTCCTATTCCTACACGAAACCGGATCCAATAACCCCACCGGAATTCCATCAGACATAGACAAAATTCCATTTCACCCATACTACACTATCAAAGACATTCTAGGAGCCTTATTTATAATACTAATCCTACTAATCTTAGTACTATTCTCACCAGACCTACTAGGAGACCCAGACAACTACACCCCAGCAAACCCACTAAACACCCCACCCCATATTAAACCAGAATGATACTTCTTATTCGCCTACGCTATTCTACGTTCAATCCCCAATAAACTAGGCGGAGTGTTAGCCCTAGTAACCTCCATCCTAATCCTAATTTTAATGCCCATACTACACACATCCAAACAACGAAGCATGATATTTCGACCACTAAGTCAATGCCTATTCTGAATACTAGTAGCAGACCTTATTACATTAACATGAATTGGAGGACAACCCGTAGAACACCCATTCATCATCATCGGTCAACTAGCCTCCATCCTATACTTCCTAATCATTCTAGTACTGATACCAATTACTAGCATCATCGAAAACAACCTATTAAAATGAAGAGTCTTTGTAGTATATGAAATACCCTGGTCTTGTAAACCAGAAAAGGAGGACCGCCCCCTCCCCAAGACTCAAGGAAGGAGACTAACTCCGCCATCAGCACCCAAAGCTGAAATTCTAACTAAACTATTCCCTG